ATATATAATTCAAGTAGGCAAATCGAAAAAAAGATGGTTGAATCAAAATAATTCCTTTTTAACTTTTTAAGTTATATTTCTTTCAGAGGGTAATATGAATGTTCTATTATGTTCTATCAAAACACTAAAAGGTTTATACGACATATCCGGTGTGGAAGTAGGCCAACATTTCTATTGGCAAATAGGAAGTTTCCAAGTCCATGCCCAAGTACTTATTACTTCTTGGGTCGTAATTGCTATTTTATTAGGTTCAGCCATTATAGCTGTTCGTAATCCGCAAACCATTCCTACTGACGGTCAGAATTTCTTTGAATATGTCCTTGAATTCATTCGAGACGTGAGCAAAACGCAAATTGGAGAAGAATATGGTCCATGGGTTCCCTTTATTGGAACTATGTTTCTATTTATTTTTGTTTCGAATTGGTCAGGGGCTCTTTTACCCTGGAAAATCATACAGTTACCTCATGGGGAGTTAGCCGCACCCACAAATGATATAAACACTACCGTTGCTTTAGCTTTACTCACGTCAGTAGCATATTTCTATGCGGGCCTTACAAAAAAGGGATTGGGTTATTTCGGTAAATACATTCAACCAACCCCAATCCTTTTACCTATTAACATCTTAGAAGATTTTACAAAACCGTTATCGCTTAGTTTTCGACTTTTCGGAAATATTTTAGCTGATGAATTAGTAGTTGTTGTTCTTGTTTCTTTAGTACCCTTAGTAGTTCCTATACCAGTCATGTTCCTTGGATTATTTACAAGCGGTATTCAAGCTCTTATTTTTGCAACCCTAGCTGCGGCTTATATAGGCGAATCCATGGAAGGTCATCATTGACTAGTTTTCGACACAGTCTTTTTTTAGCTTAGCCTGACGCAAGCGCCGTTCAAGGTAATCCACTTAGGGAAGATAAATATACAAATAAGGTATAAATAAAGGTATAGACGATCTAGAGTAATTGTAAAAAGGGTTACGATATTGGGGAATTGTAAAAAAAAAGGGGGGGGGGAGATCTAAAAGATCTTTTTCCTAAAATTCTTGTTTAACTCTATTATACCCCCCAATGAATATTCTCCCCCCAATGAATATTCTCTGGAAGAGGGGGTCGAACTAGGTGTATATAATCTAATCGCTATAAGACAACTCTTGTCAATCTTTCGAAGAATGATTCGAGAATCCCGATGACTTTAAGATACAATATTTGGTTTACGGTATGGTGGAAAGACATGTATATGTGATATTAGACATTAACTAGGTATATATGAACTAAAGATATATCTAATTTGTCTTACTATTGTGAATTTAGATAGGGATTTCAATAGAAATCTTTCCATTTCGTCTGTAATTGTGAATTGAATATTGGTTGATTGTATCATTAACTATTTCTTTAATTTTTGTTTTGGTGCGAGGAACTTATCATGAATCCACTGATTTCTGCCGCTTCCGTTATTGCTGCTGGATTGGCCGTCGGGCTTGCTTCTATTGGACCTGGGGTTGGTCAAGGTACTGCTGCGGGACAGGCTGTAGAAGGGATCGCGAGACAACCAGAGGCGGAAGGAAAAATACGAGGTACTTTATTGCTTAGTCTGGCTTTCATGGAAGCTTTAACAATTTATGGGCTGGTTGTAGCATTAGCTCTTTTATTTGCGAATCCCTTTGTTTAATCCTAAAAACAAACATTTTTGTTTATTTCCGTGGATTTGCTGCTCTTGTTTTTTCGAATTCTATTAAGATTAATATTTAACTCCTAGAATTTAATTCTTTAGGAACAACAACCCACGGAAATCACTGGTTTGAGGATGAGGAATTAACACTCCAACTCATTTTTTCCTTTACCTTCTTAGTCCAATGTTCCAATGTAAGAACTTTTTTTAGGAAGTATTGCAATTGTAACAAACGTGGTATTTCGCAACTTACCTGTATAAGACCTGGTACCTAATTCGAATCGAATAAGTATCAGGCTTATTGGAAATTTCCAATTGAAAAAAATCCATTAAAAACCATTTCTAAATAAATATTTTTTTTGACTCTATTTAGTATTTTATATTTAGAAATAGGGAAATTCATAATAAAATAATACAAAAAGAATAGAAAAAAAGTAGTATATCTATAAGAAAGCTATAACTATAAGAAAGAGGAGATCATATGAAAAATGTAACCGATTCTTTCCTTTCCTTGGGTTATTGGCCATCCGCCGGGAGTTTCGGGTTTAATACCGATATTTTTGCAACAAATCTAATAAATCTAAGCGTAGTACTCGGCGTCTTGCTTTTTTTTGGAAAGAGAGTGTTAAGTGATTTATTAGATAATCGAAAACAGAGGATCTTGAAAACTATTAGAAATTCAGAAGAACTGCGCGAGGGGGCCCTAGACCAGTTGGAAAAAGCCCGGGACCGCTTACGGAAAGTAGAAATGGAAGCGGATCAGTTTCGAATGACTGGATACTCTGAAATAGAACGCGAAAAATTGAATTTGATTAATGCAACTTCTAAGACTTTG